CTATCAGACTATGGAGTGGGTGATTTGATGAATGAATATTCGATTCTTTTTTGAATGTGGAATCAATTCACACCAAGTCTTCTATTTTTCATCTAAAAAAATACAGATACAGACTCGGGCCATCATTAATTATTTGGTAGAGTATTCAATAGATACGTTTATCCTTCATCCTTTCTGAAGTTTCGATGAAAAGATTCATCTACCAGCGCAGTCAACTCCATTTGTTAGAACAGCTTCCATTGAGTCTCTGCACCTATCCCTTTTTCGCTTTCTGAACCTTTGTTTTTAGAAGACGGGATTTGGCTCAGGATTGCCCATTTTTATTAATTCCGGGGTTTCTCTGAATTTGAAAGTTATCACTTAGTAGGTTTCCATACCAAGGCTCAATCCAATTAAGTCCGTAGCGTCTACCGATTTCGCCATATCCCCTTCTTTTTGTTTTGAGATTAGGATCTCATTATGATATCATTCCTTTTTTTTTCTTTGATTTATACAGGAACCCTTGCATTTTTTAGATACCGAGTACTATCTCGAAAAAGATTTTCTTTCTTAGCCATAGGAAACCCGTATTTGCTCCAATCAAATTGGATTTTATCATTTCTGTATCGGCAATTCAATATAGATTGATATATACCCCATATATATGTTTCTATTACTGCCCTTTATCCCATGGAATTTGGTATACTTGAATGGTCGATTCTTTTTTTTTTTCTTAACTGCCCCCTTTACGAACGAAAGCCGAGGAATGTCTGATTAGTTATAACTAATTAAATAATTCAACTTGTAAAGAAATATAGAATTAGAAATATATAGGATAAAAAATATAAAATAGAATAGAACTTAGAATAGAATAATAAATATAGAAGTGTAACAAAAAGAATTTCCAATGTCATGTAAATTTAAAAAAAAAAAAGAAAATTTGACTATCTAGAAATATTTAATATTGGCTATCAAATAGAATAAAAATGGTATTCGAATTTAGAATTGTGATATTGTGATAAAGAACTAGAAAGTGTATATCGCTATATGAATTGTTATGTTCTATAATATTCACTATTTATTATTTATTAGAAATTCTAGATTCGACTCTTTTTCTATATTTCTATAGACACTATACTAATACTATAGTGTATTGAATTCCTATGCATAGAAAATTTTTATTATGTGGGCCCACTTAGCTCAGAGGTTAGAGCATCGCATTTGTAATGCGATGGTCGTCGGTTCGATTCCGACAGCGGGCTTTTCCCTATATTTTCATTTTTTTATTCCATTTTTGTTTTAAAAAATGGATAATGCCCCTTTGAAATTAAAGACTATTGAAAAAGTTTCTTCCCCTTCATGAATTTATTAAGTTACAGGAACTCCCAACTACGTCAGGAAAAGGATTTGATATATATATAATATAATAATAGAAAGAAAGTCGGAATAGTTATCCAATTTCTCTCCTTCTTCTTTATTCTTCTTTATAGGACAAGTACACTACTACTACTTCTACTTCAGTAAACGTCGCTTCATTTCGTTCAGTTTTAGTTTAGGTTTCTTCTGTAAAATACAATAAAAAAAAAAAAGAATAAGGAGTCTTTATGTCGCGTTACCGAGGACCTCGTTTCAAAAAAATACGCCGCCTGGGGGCTTTACCAGGACTAACTAATAAAAGGCCTAAAGCTGTAAGTGATCTTAGAAATCAATCGCGTTCGGGGAAAAAATCTCAATATCGTATTCGCCTAGAAGAAAAACAAAAATTGCGTTTTCATTATGGTCTTACAGAACGACAATTACTTAAATACGTCCGTATCGCCGGAAAAGCCAAGGGGTCAACAGGTCAAGTTTTACTACAATTACTTGAAATGCGTTTGGATAATATACTTTTTCGATTGGGTATGGCTTCGACTATTCCCGCAGCCCGCCAATTAGTTAACCATAGACATATTTTAGTGAATGGGCGTATAGTAGATATACCAAGCTATCGCTGCAAACCCAGAGATATTATTGCGGCGAAGGATGAACAAAAATCCCGAACTCTGATTCAAAATTTTCTCAACTCATCCCCGCATGAGGAAGTGCCAAACTATTTGACCCTTCAACCATTCCAATATAAAGGATTAGTTAATCAAATAATAGATAGTAAATGGGTCGGTTTGAAAATAAATGAATTGTTAGTCGTAGAATATTATTCTCGTCAGACTTAAAACTAAACTCAAAAAAATAGCAATGGTTCAGGGGTTCCTTTCATCAAATTAACCTAAGGTTTAGTAAGAAAAATAGGGGTTTGATCCCGATTTTATCCCATTTATGTCTCATAGCCCTAGGGGCTATTTTGATATTCTTTCCAGTATTCTTCCTAGTTTACATGTCACGTCAACAAGGTCTAACTGTTGGAATAAAGGTCTCTGTTGCTATTTGATCCGGTGTTGTTAATCAAATGAGTCACTTAAATTAAGTGAAGGTACGGAAAGAGAGGGATTCGAACCCTCGGTAAACAAAAGCCTACATAGCAGTTCCAATGCTACGCCTTGAACCACTCGGCCATCTCTCCTACATAATGATTATGAATCAAAAACCGAGTGAATAGCGAGCTCTTCCTATTCCATTCTAAATTATTGGATAGGTACGACTACGACCAATCTATTTGAACTATCTATTCCAAATAGAAATAGAAAATTTTTCATCAAAGTAAAGAAAGATCTTTCTTTCAAGGCTTCGAGATAAAGGATAAAGAGAATATTTTTTTCTTACGAAAAACTTTTTTTTAAGGGGGGATTCATGTTTGCAAAAATCACTCCCTTCTACTATCTACTATTTCGATTCGAATCGATTCAATCGATAAATTAGAACGAATCAGCTGATTGATTTTTTAGACTAGGGTTAATTTTTTAGACTAGGGTTAATGGATACCTTTCTATCAGACTCTCAGAATTCTATATAGACGATGATTCCATACCCTACAAATTCTCAAATTTAGTTCCGGTTTTAGAGTTCTCAACAACAAACCCCTTCCCTTATCCATCTATTCTAAATTCAGAAAAGATTTTGTATAGTGGAGTGGCTACCGGCTATGTACACAACATAAAAAGGAGGTGGTTATTCTATTTTCATCATAGAATGATTATTCGATCTTTTTCTTCTTTGTATCATAATTTCATAATTCAATCCAAATTTCTCGAGTTACTCTAATCTGTAACTTCAATGAAATCAGAATAATTCCCCTCGTTGGTATACTACTAGATTAGAATGAAATCGAATCAGGTTCAAATAGTTCTTATTGATTCCTGTCAAAAAGGAACAATAGGAAATTGGAATCGAAGGCCTATAATCTTTTTTTTTTCAAATCAATCTGTTTTTATGTTATTTCGTACTGTACAATTCTTTTCTTTGTGGGATGATTTTACCACGAGAACTAATGAGAAGAATTATAGAATGGATTGTTAGCTATGTCTAGATCGCGGATAAATGGAAATTTTATTGATAAGACCTTTTCAATTGTAGCCAATATCTTATTGCAAATAATTCCGACAACTTCAGGAGAAAAGGAGGCATTTACCTATTACAGAGATGGTGTGATTTGATTCTTTATTTTGATTTCATTTTCTTTTTCATTTCTCTCGGTCTTACGATAAAGACACGTGATTCGGGAAAATTTTTGAAATAAATCTACGCTTGTTGAAGGTGAGGTTTGTAACTAGAACAATTCCTTCTGTCGTGTATCCTCGATTAATGCAACCTCAGATGCTATGTTTCCATTTTTGATTCGAGTATTGAGCGAAAGGTTACACCTAGAGGTTGTGTATTATGGGTCAATCCTACTTCAATAGTACCAATAGACAGCATAAGGGAAGAAGCACTACACCCGGGAATCAACAACAGGAAAACCTTGTTAGAAATGACCCCTTTCCTTCTTGGGCTCGGGACTAAAAGAATGGTTGGGACAACAAACATCCATCTCGTTCGTACTTTGGATACCCATATAACCATCGAAGGCTGTTGAAGTGACTAATTCCTGTAAATTAAGAAGCGTTGAAAACAAAGAAATTGTTGGAGTTCTTATTTCTATCTAATCTAGTCCCAACACGCTTGATGTTAAAAAAAGATCTCTTGCGGGAAGGTTGGCTAGAGATTTCTTGTAAAAACACTAGCCCTGCTCAGTTCATAATGAGAATATTTGCACCTTCTTTTTTTTTATTTCATGAATTATTCTCCTTATGCACATAAGGGAGGAGCCGTATGAGATGAAAATCTCACGTACGGTTCTGGAACGGAGATTCGTTTAATTGAATGGCGACCGTAACGGATGTCAGCTCAATCCGAAGGAAATTATGCGGAAGCTTTACAAAATTATTATGAAGCTATGCGACTAGAAATTGATCCCTATGATCGAAGTTATATACTCTATAATATAGGTCTTATCCATACAAGTAATGGAGAACATACGAAAGCTTTGGAATATTATTTTCGCGCACTAGAACGAAACCCCTTCTTACCACAAGCTTTTAATAATATGGCCGTGATCTGTCATTACGTGCGACTATCTCCACTATAGAAGTAAAAAAAAGAAAAACAAAAAAAAGGCTTTCTACATATGCATCGTCTAAAATAACGATTTTTATCAGCTGTAGCAAAGAAAGAAACTTCATAGAAGTCGAAATATGAAGAAATAGATATGCTTTTTTCTATGGATAAAAAAAGGATCTAATTGGTAGAGGAAGCACCGTAAAGATCAATTAGCGAGGTTTGGGGCCGATACAATAATAACTGCGTACTTATGTCATGATGGTAGATATACTTATCTCATGATGTGAGATAAAAATTAGGAATCCACTTATGTAATAGAGTCGATCCACTAAAGTTTTGAGCAGCGGTGTAGGATCCGATCCCAAAGATAGTAAGACTTTTCTCCCTTAGGGAGAAAAGTCTTTTTCAAAGATTCTATATAAATTATAAATTTCTATAAGAAACCGAGATAGTTACTTTTCAGAAAATTCGAATGATAAGGGAAATTTTTT